CTCCACGAAAAGTAAGAAAGTCCGCGTATTTTGACCAATTCAAGGTAAAAAATGGGGTTGCTCCTTCGGCAAAACTTGGATAAAGTTGAGCCAAAAGATCCCGATTCAAGATAAATTCATGAGGAAGTGGGATCTCTTTGGGATCTACTCCAGCATTTAGAAATTGGTTAATTGGTAAAGATACATGTACTTGATGCCCCGCCCAAGAAAGAGACCCAAGTCCTAGTAGCCCTGCCAAATGGTGATTCAACATGGATTCTACATCTTGGAACCAAGCCAATTTTGGAGCAGCTTTGTGATAATGAAACCAACCAGCAAAAAGCATTAAGGCTGCAAAGACCAATGCACCAATTGCAGTACAATAGAGTTGTAATTCATTAGTTATTCCAGATGCTCGCCAAATCTGAAAAAAACCAGAGGTTATTTGTATTCCGCGGAAACCTCCGCCTACATCACCATTCAATATTTCTTGGCCTACTATTGGCCAAACCACCTGGGCACTAGGTCGAATGTGAGTAGGATCATTTAGCCATGCTTCATAATTGGAAAAACGAGCACCATGGAAATACATGCCACTCAGCCAAAGAAAGATAATGGAGAGTTGGCCGAAATGAGCACTAAATACTTTTCGGGAAATCTCCTCTAAATCACTAGTATGGCTATCGAAATCATGAGCATCAGCATGTAGGTTCCAGATCCAAGTAGTAGTATCAGGTCCCTTAGCTATTGTTCTTGAGAAATGACCAGGTTTTGCCCATTGCTCGAAAGAAGTTTTTATGGGATCCCTATCTACCAAAATTTTGACTTCTGGATCTACCAAAATTTTGACTTTTGGTTCCGGCGAACGAATAATCATTGAGTCCTCCTCTTTCCGGACAACACATACAAAGAGACCCGCCAACATAAAACATAATTAGTGAACTTATGAGAGATGTTTATATTGAATATCTTTCTCTTCTATCTCCCATCTATTTATTCTATATTTTCTTTAGTTATTCACTAGAACAATTATGATCCGGAAGTTAATCCGGGGCAAGTGTTCGGATCTATTATGACATAGTAGTGAGGCGCTCAACGGACCCCTTTTTTTTTAATTCTAAAACCTTTTCTGAACTTTGAATTTAATGAAGTTAAAGAATTTTTTGTGCAACCTAGTCTATTCAGATTTCACTTAGAGATTCCTAGATGGAACAAATGAAACTTTTTGTCTTTCTTGCATATCTTACAGAGAAGATATTCTTAGGTACTTTATTTCAAATCACGTGAGCAGTTATTAGCATTACTAAGGAACATAACGAAATATCAGATGAAATAGAACGATTTTAGAAGGGATATAAGAAAATCTTTTGATTGTTTGTTGCTTTATATTTAGAAATGATCCGTTTTATTTTACTGATGAGGACAACAAACAATAAACTATAACAAATTCAAGATTCTCTTTATATTCTATTCTCTATAGAGAATAGAATATAAAGAGAATTATAGAAAATATAGAATCAATAGAATATTAGAATAAAAAAAAGAAAATAATAAACAGAGTGTTCTTATTCAAAACGCCCTGTGATCTTCAACCAATTCTGTGCTTCAATATAATTCCCAGGGGTAAGGGCTATAGCTTGTTTCCAATATTCAGCGGCTTGATCAAACCAAGATTCCGCAATTTCAGAATCTCCCTGTCGAATGGCCTGTTCTCCGCGGTCGGAATAGGTGAGTAAATTCCTTCCCTTAGAACCGTACTTGAGAGTTTCCTGACTCATACGGCTCAACAGTCAATTCTTTTTATCTTCCATTTTTTTCTGGAGTTAAGAACAAGAAAAGAGGTTAATTACATGAGTTTCAAACTTGAATTTGGATTACGAATTGAATCCTTTGTTTTTAGTTTTATCTTTTTTCCTACCTTCCGAAGAATAAAGCATCGACATTAACACTAATGCTCGTTCTTATTGAAATTTTCTGAAAGGTAACTATCTCGATTTCATATATCATATACTTTCATATATGATATATCAATTTCTATAGAATCTTTGAGAAAGACTTTTCTTCATAAGAAAAGACTTACTATCTTTGGGATCTGATACTACACCGCTGCTCACAACCTTAGGGGATCCACTTTATTACATAAGTAGATTCCTAATCTATCATCATATAAGTAAGCAGTTCTTGTTGTATCGGCCAAAAACCTTGTGAATTGATCTTTACGGTGCTTCCTCTATCAATTAGATCTTTTATCCATAGAAAAAAAGTATCTAGGCATATATATTCTATTTCTTCATATTTTGACTTCTATGAAGTTTCTTTCTTTGCTACAGCTCATAAAAATCGTTGTTTCGAACGATATATATATGTAGAAAGCCTATTTTTTTGTCTAGTATTTATTTTTTATTAGTATTAGTGGAGTTGTTCGTTCTTTTCTTTTTTTCTATAGTGGAGATAGTCGCACGTAATGACAGATCACGGCCATATTGTTAAAAGCTTGAGGTAAGAAGGGGTTTCGTTCGAG